TCGATGAAAGAAACAGAACAAATAATAATTGGAACAATTATCAATATTCGTGATGCAACCATTGCTGCATTAGATCCAAAGGTTCCTTCTTAACCTAGCTACAAGGAAGGGACTGAACTCTATGATATGCAAAGACAGAGTGTGAAACCTAAAATAAAAAGGATAATAGCAATTGCTAGTTTTAGAATTGAGTTGGGCTCGAAATAAAGGTTTTATTTCTTCGAGAGATCATGGGATACTTTTATTTTTCTTCTCATTCGAAATATTATGTGCAATTAACCAACCTACTACTGAATGAATCCAATGATTAAAAAAGTAAAAGCGTTATCCGGCTGTTTGTTCCAAAATAGATTAGATAAATTGAAAAAGAAACGAAATGATCAAAATAAAAAAAAAATGGAATTTTAAAATCCAATTCTTTTATTCCATAGTTACTCAAAGAGAACTTCATTTTTGACTGAAGTTACAAGACACAGTTCTTATTTACTTGACTCACGGGTTGCTTACTGAATCCGTTGATTCGGAATCACGGGATCCGTAGATGTTACAGATGACGAATCCATCTTTTTTTTTTTTTTTCTACCCCTTTACTCTCTCTTTTTTAGTGCCAATGGCTGATGAATCAAGAACTTTCAATTGGAACGGATTCTGTCAATTAGTATTTTTTCTTGTCATTGGATCTCGCAAAAATGGAAACTTAGGTAAGTGCTTTATAAACATATGTATAAAAAAGAACATATATCATTTAGCCCCTCCATGACTACTATAACTAGTTATTTCGGTTTTCTACTGGCTGCTTCAACTATAACCCCAGCTCTATTGATTGGTCTGAGCAAGATACGACTTATTTGAAATTCAAATTAATTGAATGAACAATTCATAAAAATGATCTTTGAGATTCCCGGTATTCTATGTTCCTTCCCGTGTCAATTGCCAATTCTTGGTTATTGAGATTCAGGGGCGATTCGGATTAATATTTAGAGATAGATATTACCTCTCTTTTTCTCTTCTTTCAAACAAATTGAAATGATTGAAGTTTTTCTATTTGGAATTGTGTTAGGTCTAATTCCTATTACCTTGGCCGGATTATTCGTAACTGCATATTTACAATACAGACGCGGCGATCAGTTGGACCTTTAATTGAGTAACATCTCTTTTTTTGATTGACCTCCTCTTGAATTTCCAGGAGGTCAAATTCAGGTTGCAGTTCAAGTTAGTGAAGTTATTTTATTGTGATTCGACATTAAAAGAATCACGCTCTGTAGGATTTGAACCTACGACATCGGGTTTTGGAGACCCACGTTCTACCGAACTGAACTAAGAGCGCTTTATTATGATGGGAGATACGAATGTCAAGAAAAGGATTCTTTTCGTACCCCCAATCCATCTTGTATGTATAGTATCATAAAATGACAGATTATGTCCAATTTGAATCGATCTCAATTGACCCCTCGTTACTGTCCATAGGAGAGGTAATAGGTAGGGATGACAGGATTTGAACCCGTGACATTTTGTACCCAAAACAAACGCGCTACCAAGCTGCGCTACATCCCTTTCATTTGTTGTACAGTGCCATTGTAGGGAATCCCTGTCTTGTTTTCCACATCGTAATTTCCTCTATCTATATAGAATTTCTTTTTCCTTTCCATTCCTTCGATCTTATATAAAAAAGAAAAGAATTATATACATACCTAACATATAAAGGAATGAATATTTATCAGTAATGCTCAGGAAGAAGTGTTTATCTTTTTCAGTTTCAGGGACAGGTGGATCTCATCTACCGGATCATTGTATATATCCATTTTAGTTAGGGATTCCCCGTACAAATACAAATGATCTTTAACTACATATGCATCTGATCATATATATATTACAATATAGAATAAAGTCAATAAAGTTAAAGAAAAAGAAGGAGGATTTTCAATGCGAGATATAAAAACATATCTCTCCACGGCACCTGTACTAGCTACTCTATGGTTCGGGTCTTTGGCGGGTCTATTGATAGAGATTAATCGTTTATTCCCAGATGCGTTGACATTCCCCTTTTTCTCATTCTAGTTATTGACATGGGAAGAGATGAAGAAGATTAGAGATACAATAAATTATCTGTGACTAATCCCCCTCTTTTTATTTTTTTTTTTCAGTTGTTTAGGAAAGAAAGAGAAAGAATAAAAGTGGATTGAACCTCATCGAAACTGGGGTTCAGGATAGAATTCATTTTATATAAGGAGAACAGAAATAGAAGTGTGGGTCGAGGGCAGGCTGTTCAAGATCATACAAGATAGTAAATGAAATACTGAGATTAGGAATAATTGATAGTTAGAAATAATTGTATTACTTAATAATTTTATGACTCTATTGATTGCAACGAAATCCTTCATAATTGAATTGATTTCGAGTTAGCAACTTTTCGTTTCATTCCTTTCTTCTTCTCGGCTTCTGTTCGAATCGAAAATAGAAGAATTGAGTGAATCCAAAATCCAAAGGAGGTTCATGGCTAAGGGTAAAGATGTCAGAGTAGTAGTTATTTTGGAATGTACCAGTTGTGTCCGAAATGGTTTGAATAAAGAATCGCGGGGCATTTCCAGATATATTACTCAAAAGAATCGACACAATACACCTAGTCAATTGGACTTGAAAAAATTCTGCCCTTATTGTTACAAGCATACGATTCATGGGGAGATAAAGAAATAAATCGAACGGAACGCGTGTGTCACTCTTCCAAGGAAGAGGAAGAAATTACATATATATATATATATATACAAATAAAATCCTATTTCGGTCGGATCCGAAATGAATGAATAAATGGGATTTTAGAAATAAGAAAGAAATCATGGATAAACCCAAGCGGCCCTTTCGTAAATCTAAGCGATCTTTTCATAGGCGTTTGCCCCCAATTGGATCGGGGGATCGAATTGATTATAGAAACATGAGTTTAATTAGTCAATTTATTAGTGAACAAGGAAAAATATTATCTAGACGAGTGAATAGATTAACCTTGAAACAACAACGATTAATTACTATTGCTATAAAACAAGCTCGTATTTTATCTTCGTTACCTTTTCTTAATAATGAGAAACAATTTGAGAGAACCGAGTCGATCCCTAGAACTACAGGTCCTAGAACCAGAAATAAATAAGCCTATTCCTCAATCGAATCAAAACTCTAATTGGAACTCAGATTGATGTTTTGTTCGAAAAAGCCGCGAGATTGTTGCACCGTAATAATAATAAAAAAAGAATGGGGGAAGAAGAAATCTTTTTTTTTATTGAAAGGTGTTCGTTCATTCCTACTACTTATCTTATCATATGAATTTCTACTATACCCTCCCGGAGTTCATTCTCCGGGGAACTCCGTTTAAAGCATTCCGGTGAATTCCTTCTAATCTCCTTATTTGATGATCTCATTGGAAATCGTGTCAAGACAATTCCTATTTGATATAGCTATTTGTGCAGGTATTTTACGATTAAGAAGCAACTGCCTCTTGTACAGATCAAGTATTAATCGACTATAACTACGGGATCCCCTATTCTCACGAGTTACTGCATTTATCCGAGTGATCCACAAGCGACGAAAACTTCTCTTTCGCCTGCCTCTATCCCGATGAGTGGAAACCAAAGCTCTCATTTTCTGTTGAGTAGTAGTTCGAGTAAGTCTTGAATGAGCCTCTCGAAAGGTTGATGCAAATAAACGAATTTTTGTTCTACGTCTCCAAGCTCTATATCTTCTTCTAACTCTGGTCATTGAATCAAATGAAACTTTGATGAATAACTAATTGATTTCTTTCAGTCATTCTTTTCCCCTCTCCTGGTTTATTAATAACAAAACGGATTCTTCCGATGTATAAAATACAAATTCCAATGGCTTTTGCTACTATAACCTTCCCAACCACAATTTTTTTTATTTCTTCCAGGCATTTCACCTCAAAAAAAAAATAAATTGTACCGATGTTAGGTATAAAAAAAATCAAAGTAGGTATAAAATAATATAGTAAATGGATAAATAGTGGTTTCCATCGTTTCTATGGTTACTTCTTAAACGGTGAGGTCCTCTCTATACACCGGAGCCCCTTTCCTCATTTAATCAATGTTATTGGTAACTTGTACAGTTCACACTCTTTGGCTCTACCCATGAATTATCCAGTAATAGGTCTTTTTACAATGAGATCTATCCATACAGTGACGGCATTTAATTATGAAGGTTGAATAGGTAGCTGACCCTGTTAGTCCGTTCTTGCAAGAGTAGGAGCATAATCTTTCTGCTTTTTAAATATAATATCATTTTCCCCGCTTAATGGATAACCATTTGCTACCAATGGGGAATTGCTTTTCATCTCAAATCGAGGTGATTGGATTTGCACCAATGGAAACCATAAATTCCATACACAATAGCGGTAGCGGTATATGAGAGATCTTCATTTTTAGATAGTGAATAGAGTTCTTCTATTCTATCTTATTCATGGGTACGGGCCATTGATACTGTAAAAATGGTCTCATTTGTTCTAGCTCATTATCTGAACGAGTCGCACATACACCCTAGTACATGTTCCTCGACGCTGAGGACATCCTCGAAGAGCAGGGGATTTCGTGACATTTCTTATTGGCTGTCTTATGTTTCTAATAAGTTGTTTAATAGTTGGCATGCTGAATCATATACAGAATGGGTTGGTTTAGATCGATCCTAACCAGATGATTATCAATTATTTCCATTTAATATTTTATTCAGGTAAGAAGATAAAAGATCAAATAATGGTTCATTCAAATTATGATTCGAAATGGAATCAAAGATTTATGTCAAATCCCCGGTATTTTCGACCGCTACAAGATCAATAATGCCATGATCTTGGGCTTCTGTTGCTGACATAAAAACATCCCTTTCCATGTCTTCGGATACAACCCATAAAGGATTGCCCGTTCTTTGTACATAAACCCTTGTGAGGGTTTCGCGGAGTTTTAGTAGTTCTTTCGCTTCCAGGATAAATTCTCCTGTGGGTGCCTCATAAAAAGAACTAGCAGGTTGATGGATCATAACCCTGATGATATAACATAATGAATGATTCCTCTACCTCGCATGATTGGGGGAAGGGATAAAGAATAACAAGCGGGGAGAAAAAAAAAGATAGAATTGAACAACCGTACAGGCATTTTTTGTGCATTGCATACGGCTCTGCAATGGAATTTCTTTTTCTCTTCTTTCGTCGAAGAAAGAGACAAGTCGAATCCATCAGACCCGGATCGTTGAATGATCCATTTACCATCCTTCCTTTCGGAGTAATCAAAAATACTATGATGGTTCCGTTGCTTTATATATTTATCTCGTTTGTGATTCAGCAATCCCAAAGTTTCTTTCTGATCCGATCAAATCAAAATGAAGTAAAAAATGATCTTTTTTCACACTCTTTCATAACATAAATATTGGATGGAAAGGGACTTCTGGTGTGGAAGCAAAAAGGTTTGTGACGCTGAAACGGACCCCGATACATAAGATCAAATCGGAAATAACCTTTTTTTCATACTACTATCCCGATACATAATCTCATATTATATTATATTATGAAAAAAAATAATAATAATAATAGTTTGCTCATATCGAACTTGAAATGCCATGCTATTATGACTTAATTATTTTATTCATATTCCATATGGCGAAGGCATAGTCTTTTTTTTTTTTTCTCAAATCAAAAAACTCATTGGCGCCAAGCGTGAGGGAATGCTAAACGTTTGGTAATTTCTCCTCCGACCAGGATGAAAGATCCCATTGAAGCGGCTAATCCCATGCATATTGTATGCACATCTGGTGGCACAAATTGCATAGTATCATAAATAGCTATTCCTGGGATTACCCATCCGCCGGGAGAATTTATAAACAAATAAAGATCTTTGGTATCATCTTCTATGCTGAGATATACCATGAGACCGACAAGTTGATTCGAGATCTCGCTATCAACTTGTTGGCCTAAAAAAAGTAATCTTTCTCGATGAAGTCGGTTGATTAGGACAAAATTGTATTCCTTAGGAACCGTACACGCACCTTTGGATGCATACGGTTCAAAAAATCAAAATTGAGAAAAAAAAAAAAAAGAAATGTGTCGATTCCAGCCCTATTTCTTTTTTCGTAGCAGGCTTTTTCCTAATGAAGGGGCTTTTTCTTTCATTTTCAAGAAACACGAGTTTTGACTTGCTTCCCTAAAAAGAATTCACTGAACTTATCGAACTAACCTCTCATTGATGTATTGTTTCATCGAGATCCAAATCACTATGTCATTTTCTTGTTCCCGAATGGGCCTCTTCAACTCTTTTAGGTTTATGCTCTACTCCGGGTAAAGGTCTGCCCGAATTCCATTTGTACATATAGGACAAATGATTCCAGTACCACTTCTTTTTGCTACGACTTTCTTCTTTTTCAATTTGTTTTATGCCTTCCACAAAATATTCGATGTATTCACCATATTATTCCATTCCATTGATTGGCGAGATCACTCATATGGTATAAAGAAATCATTTAGGATAGGGTGGGAATCATACATAGATTCCCAATTTGGTATTTTCTGAACGGAGCCTGTATACTTCATTTTATTGGTCCAAGCCAACCATAAATCAATTGATCTAATTGCACTTCACGCTTCGAATTATTGATGGTTCAATCAATCTTTCTTGGGCGAAATAGAGGATATCTCGATCGGGGGAGAAAACGGGGAAATCCCATATGACCCAATATGTCTGACAAGTCACACTATACGTCAACCCAAACTGCATCTTCCTCTCCAGGACTCCGGAAAGGTACTTTTGGAACACCAATGGGCATTAAATGAAAGAAAAAGGAGTTAAGTACTCTATTTCACTTTGATGTGGAAACGTAATAAACAATATAAACAATGGGTTTATTGTCTTCATAATATTGTCATTTATCGTATTTTATCGATCGATTGGAAGATTCATGGAGGAAGACGGAATAAAGGAAAATTCTTACGAACGGATCGTTCGAATGATAAACAAGTATCTATAAATTCGCTCACAAAAAATAGGACTAATCGCCCCATTGCGTATTGGTACTTATTGGGTATAGAATAGATCTGCTTCTTTTTGTTCCTACGAGCAGAAGTTCCATTATTACCAACGTAACAGAATAAATATTAACCCTTGTTTCGAGATAATCCAACGAAAAAGTGAGGTCCATAGCATAGTTATTTCCAATGCGATAAAGTGACATAGTGTCTATTTTTTTTTGAGAAAGGGGTATTTCCATGGGTTTGCCTTGGTATCGTGTTCATACCGTCGTATTGAATGATCCTGGTCGGCTGCTTTCTGTCCATATAATGCATACCGCTCTAGTTTCTGGTTGGGCCGGTTCGATGGCTCTATACGAATTAGCAGTTTTTGATCCTTCTGACCCCGTTCTTGATCCAATGTGGAGACAAGGTATGTTCGTTATACCCTTCATGACTCGTTTAGGAATAACCAACTCATGGGGCGGTTGGAGTATCACAGGAGGAACTATAACGAATCCGGGTATTTGGAGTTACGAGGGTGTGGCCGGGGCACATATTGTGTTTTCTGGCTTGTGCTTCTTAGCAGCTATCTGGCATTGGGTGTATTGGGACCTAGAAATATTCTGTGATGAACGTACGGGAAAACCCTCTTTGGATTTGCCCAAGATCTTTGGAATTCATTTATTTCTCTCAGGGGTGGCTTGCTTTGGGTTTGGCGCATTTCATGTAACAGGCTTGTATGGTCCTGGAATATGGGTGTCCGATCCTTATGGCCTAACCGGAAAAGTACAATCTGTAAATCCAGCATGGGGCGCGGAAGGTTTTGATCCTTTTGTTCCGGGAGGAATAGCCTCTCATCATATTGCAGCAGGTACATTGGGCATATTAGCGGGTCTATTCCATCTTAGTGTCCGCCCACCCCAACGTCTATACAAAGGATTACGTATGGGCAATATTGAAACTGTCCTTTCCAGTAGTATCGCTGCTGTCTTTTTTGCAGCTTTCGTTGTTGCTGGGACTATGTGGTATGGTTCAGCAACTACCCCGATCGAATTATTTGGTCCCACTCGTTATCAGTGGGATCAGGGATACTTCCAGCAAGAAATATATCGAAGAGTTGGCGCCGGTCTAGCCGAGAATCTGAGTTTATCGGAAGCTTGGTCTAAAATTCCTGAAAAATTAGCTTTCTATGATTACATCGGTAATAATCCGGCGAAAGGTGGATTATTCAGAGCAGGCTCAATGGACAACGGGGATGGAATAGCTGTTGGATGGTTAGGACACCCTATTTTTAGAGATAAAGAAGGGCATGAACTTTTTGTACGTCGTATGCCTACTTTTTTTGAAACATTTCCAGTAGTTTTGGTAGACGGAGACGGAATTGTTAGAGCCGATGTTCCTTTTAGAAGGGCAGAATCGAAGTATAGTGTCGAACAAGTGGGTGTAACTGTTGAGTTCTATGGTGGCGAACTCAATGGAGTCAGCTATAGCGATCCTGCTACTGTGAAAAAATATGCTAGACGTGCCCAATTGGGTGAAATTTTTGAATTAGATCGTGCTACTTTGAAATCCGATGGTGTTTTTCGGAGCAGTCCAAGGGGTTGGTTCACTTTTGGACATGCTACGTTTGCTTTGCTCTTCTTTTTCGGACACATTTGGCATGGTGCTAGAACCTTGTTCAGAGATGTTTTTGCTGGTATTGACCCAGATTTGGATGCTCAAGTGGAATTTGGAGCATTCCAAAAACTTGGAGATCCAACTACAAGGAGACAGGTAGTCTGATACAACATTGCTATGGTATCTTTCGCCTCTATATTTGATTTTTTTATTTGACAGAAGGTACCGTAGAAATATTGATTTTCATCATCGCCTTTCTTTGCTCTTGTCCTTTCTTTATCTGGGAAATGATCCCAAATGAACAGGTGTGGAAGCTATAATTGTAAACCACGATCGAATCTATGGAAGCATTGGTTTATACATTCCTGTTAGTATCGACTTTAGGGATAATCTTTTTCGCTATATTTTTTCGAGAACCGCCTAAGGTCCCGACTAAAAAGATGAAATGATTTTTCATTATCTTAATTGAAGTAATGAGTCCCCCATATGGGGGACTCATTACTTCAATTAGTCCCCGTGTTCCTCGAATGGATCTCTTAGTTGTTGAGAGGGTTGCCCAAAAGCGGTATATAAGGCGTACCCTGTAAAGCTTACAAGTGAACCAGATATGGAGATGGCGACTAAGGTTGCTGTTTCCATTATTAGAAATTTCAAGACCGTGATGGATCTATGCTACGATAAGATCGTTTATTTAAAACGGAATAGTATACAAAGTCAACAGATCTCAACCAATGAAATAGTATTTATGGCTACACAAACCGTTGAGGGTAGTTCTAGATCTGGGCCAAGACGAACTATTGTAGGGGATTTATTGAAACCATTGAATTCGGAATATGGTAAAGTGGCTCCTGGATGGGGAACCACCCCATTTATGGGTGTCGCAATGGCTCTATTTGCAATATTCCTATCTATTATTTTGGAGATTTATAATTCTTCCGTTTTACTGGATGGGATTTCAATGAGTTAGGTCCATAAGGCTTTTCAATCAAAAATGAATCACTTAGGACTCAGATTTATAGTCCATTCTGGTAGTTCGACCGTGGAATTCCGTTGTTTCGGTATTTCCGGAATATGAGTGTGCGACTTGTTATAATTGATCCTATTGATAGTACAGAGAATGGGTCTGTCATCTCGGTAGAGATGGTTCTGCCTCGTCGGATATTCATCCTAGTATCTGGAGCACGGAATAGATCAAGAAATATTTGAACTATGATTCATACCTACTATTCAGACCTCGCGACCGGACTTCAAAAAAAATTTTCAAACATTCAAACAAAGGGGTATTTGATAAATTGAACGATTTTGATTCCTTCAGAATCATGCTTATTTTGACCGAAGGACAAATCTTTCTCTGGATTTTTAGTCATTACATCCATTCATTGAATAAGTGATGAT